TTAATGATTCATATAAATTACTTAATGGAAAATGTCCCGAATAAATCCAACGAATGACTAATAATCCTGTTATACAGAAAAAAGTCACGAGCATGCCCCTTTTTGATGAATCAGATAGTTTTACGATTTCGATTTCATCCACGAATAAGGTTATTAAATGAATTGTAATTACAATTGAAACAATCGAAAAGGAAATATGAGTTAATATATGTTCTAAAGTTAAAAATATCATAAAAATTTAAAATATAAAGTAAGGGGGCCTAAATTATGAAGCGGCAATCAGTATCAGTAATTGAATTTATTATAGAATTGATTTTCTGTTTTTTAGAAGAGGGCATGCCGCCACTCGGACTCGAACCGAGATGCTCTAGCACTGCTTCCTAAGAGCAGCGTGTCTACCAATTTCACCATAGCGGCTTGCTAAAATTTATAATAGCGTATTTCTATTCAATAGTCGAGACTGAAAAAGTCAATTCAATATAATACTTTTTAAAAAAGCAATCAAATAAATTGATGAAGACAAATTTATAGGAATTTTAAGGTTCAGTTTTTTAGTTTAGAGGATTGCTTTTGTTTAACTTGGAACTTTCGTGGATTTTATCCTCTTCTGGAATTGACCCGTTGTAACTAACTAGTTCTACCCCTGGATAGGGGATAGAACTAAAAAAAGGTAAACCCTTAGATTTTTGCGTTTTTCAAAAAAAAAATTCCGACTTCAACAATAAAAAAATTCGCATTTTGCAAATCATAAGAGTCAAATGCAAAAATAATTTCATATTGATTAGTTCAAAAAAATAGGTAATGGAAATCATTCATTTTCTAGTCGAAATAAAATTTGCCAACTTTTTTAGTTATGGAGATTAAGATTCTCATAATTTTTTATTACTTATTTGGATTTGTTTGTCGCACAAAAAAACTTTTTGACTGCCCGGTGGAAAGAGATTTACCCAATGAAAAAGCTTTTAAAGCCGCCCAATATCCTTGCTTTTTCCAAATATTTTTACGAATACGTTTTTTTGATATAGAAGTACGTTTTTTTGGAACTGCCATTTGAAAATTAAGAAATTACTCATTATTCTATTGGATGTGAAAGACATCTATTGTTCAAAAAAAGTGGTTTTTATTTTACTATATCATTATCTATTTTTTTATTATATAATATTCTCTTTATAAAAAAAATAAAAAATATTATTTGAAATAGAATAAAGCATTCTTCCAATTAAAATCAAAAATATAACTATGTCATCATGTAATTTTAAATTGATCAAGATCTAGGAAAAAATAAACTTAATTGAAATTTTCAAATTCTAATGAAATTAGTAATTATCCATAACATATCTTTATAAACGATATTTTAGTAATTTTTTCTTTAGTCTCGAAAATTCAAAATAAAGTGGTCTGTCTTCTGTCTATAGTGGAGCCCTTCCTATAAATTAAATGTTTTTTATTAAAATAGAAACCAATTGATCAATTTCAGAATGAACTAGTTAATTATTTTTAAGAAATAAAAAGAAAAGCGAAAGTTTTTATTTCATTTCGGATAACTTAGTTGGTCCTATGATTTATATCAAAAAAAGACTTCTTTAATTTATTATTTTTATTTCTGCTTGTGCTGTATCAATATAAATTATTGTAAGAGTAATAATAATTGAAATTTCTATTTTCGACATCTTATCTTCAGAAAAAGTTGAGTAAATAGTTTCTATTTTGTACTAGTAATTTAGTGATATTATTTGACCAATTATAACTTCTTAATTTGAATTTTAATCTTTTACGTATTTCAGAAAGACACATAATAAGTAAGTAAGAATAAACTAAATCAATTTGATTTAGTTTACATTAATGCATATCTTTATTTTTTTATTAACCCTTTCAAATTTGAAAAAGAAAAAAGGCCTAGTGATTCGAAAACGATTCAGAATAAAAACTTTTTATTTTTTATGGAACATACATATCAATACGCATGGATAATACCTTTTATTCCACTTCCAGTTCCGGTATTAATAGGAGTGGGACTTCTTCTTTTTCCAAGCGCAACAAAAAAGCTTCGTCGTATATGGGCTTTTAAGAGTGTTTTATTGTTAAGTATAGCCATGGTTTTGTCGATAAATCTATCTATTCACCAAATAAATAGCAGTTCCATATATCAATATGTATGGTCTTGGATCATCACTAATGATTTTTCTTTAGAACTCGGCTATTTAATCGATCCACTTACGTGTATTATGTTAATATTAATCACTACGGTTGGAATTATGGTTCTTATTTATAGTGATAATTATATGTCTCATGATCAAGGATATTTGAGATTTTTTGCTTATATGAGTTTTTTTAGTACTTCTATGTTAGGATTAGTTACTAGTTCGAATTTGATACAAATTTATATTTTTTGGGAATTAGTTGGAGTGTGTTCATATCTATTAATAGGTTTTTGGTTTATGCGGCCTGTTGCGGCAAATGCTTGTCAAAAGGCGTTTGTAACTAATCGAGTAGGAGATTT